AATTGACAACAAGAATTTTGTTCTTTTTACGAACCTGATGTCGATAAATCCGCGAGTCTAGAAATTCATTTCGGCCAATTGAACCTTCTCGAACTGTTTCTTTTTAAGAACTAAAAATATTTGTGCCAAAATAACAGATGCCAAGAAGACCAAAAGACCTTGGACACGTAATGGATCTTGAAGTACTATTTCGGCATCTCCCTGACCAAATCCACCCACATTAGGATTACTCGTTAATGGTTGATCAAATTTGATGGATTCACCCTCTGAAACAAGAATTTCTGGCCCTGGAGGGATAATATCAACCACTTGACGTCCATCCGATGGGTCTGTTATGATTATTTCATATCCCCCTTTTTCTTTTCGTATGATTTTGCTTACTATGCCCGTTCCTGTAGCATTATAAACTGTATTGTTACTCTTGCTTCCGTCGGGATAAATCTGACCCCTTCCCCTATTTCCTCCTACATATATAGGATATTTTAAGAAGTGAACATCTTTCTTAGTAGCGGGGTCGGGGGAAAGAATAGGAAAGGTGATTTCACTATATTTCTGGCCGGGGACAGGCCCTATTACAAGAATATTTTTTTTATTAGGGCGGTAGCTCTGAAAAGACAAATTTCCTATCTTTTCTTTCATCTCGGGAGAAATACGATCGGAAGGAGCTAATTCAAACCCCTCCGGTAAAATAAGAACAGCCCCCACATTCAAACCCCCCTTCTTACCGTTAGCAAGGACTTGTTTCACTTGCTTATCATAAGGAATTCGAACAACTGCTTCAAATACAGTATCAGGAAGTACTGCTTGTGGAACCTCAATATCCACAGGCTTATTAGCTAAATGACAATTGGCACATACAATACGCCCAGTCGCTTCTCGTGGATTTTCATAACCCTGCTGTGCAAAAATGGGATATGCACTTGAAACGGGTGCCCGAGTTATGATATATATCATGAGCGATACGGAAATAGATCGAGTAATATGTTCCTTTATCCAAGAAAAAGTATTTCTAGTTTGCATGGTCTAATCATTGGTCTGAAAATTTCTACAATAAATTGGGTAGGTCGCTAGTCTAGTTTCCTTTCCACGATTTTGCTACTTATTGGAATCATTTTACTGGAATACTATAGTATAAAAATAGTATGAAAACCCCCGGATAGAATGTTTTTAATACTTATGTAGAACTACAAAGTAAGAAACGTTCTAATTGGATTAATATTGGTGGATCATTTATCAATCATTCATTGAATGATAAATAACTACAAGTGATGGAGATACACGATTTAAATAATGAAAAATCCAATATTTAAAAATAGTATCTAGAATAACCGGAAAAGTGGAAACAAGACCAGATATAATTTGATCATTATGACCAAATCCAAAATCTTTGTACACAGAACCAATCATTAGTTCCCAGCCGTGGGGTGAATGAAATCCGATACATAAATCGGTTAATAAAAGAATCGAAAAGGCTTTTACTGTATCACTTAAGTTATATAGGAATTCCTGAGCCCAAGAGTTGAGAATAACAAGTTCTTCATTAACTAAAATCGAATAACCACTTAGAATAACAAAACAGATTATATTTGTCGAGAAGTGTAAAATTGTATGGATACGATCCTCGTTGTGTATCTTGATTAATTGGATCGTTTCTTTGTGAATTCCTATAAGAAACTTTTGTAGATATGTCTCCGAGTATTCCTTGATCATTTCTTCCAAGAGGAGGATTTCATCTAATTCTATGAACTTTGCTAGAATACTTTTTTCTTGAATATCATTCAAAAAAATTTCGGATTGGCCGATATTCGCCCAATTAATAACCCAAGATTCCATACTTTTAGTAAATGAGAGAGAAATCCACCAGGGCAGAAATACTATAGATGCAAGATACAAAAGAGGAGTGAATGCTTTTTTTTTTTCCATTTTTTGCCTGTTAATTAAAAATTAACCCACTCCATTTGTTGACTTTATATGATCGAATCTTTCAAACATGAGTTGTAGACAAGGCATCAAACCTATGAATCTATTTTATTTGTGATTTTATTTTGAATCTAGAAAGAATACAGAAATAGACTTAGACTAAGACTCCACTTCGAATTCGACTGAAGAAATAATACAAAATAGTGTTGCCAAATATCTCAATTCATCAAATTCCAAACAAGTGTCTCCTTTCGATGAATGGCCGAAAGAAGTACTTTAAGGAATGAATATTATTGAGATTGTGAGACGAAAGAACCCCTGATTCTATCAAAATATCCAATATTTCAAAAAAAAAAGTCCAACGATTCCCCATAGTCAAGAATAGAATAATTGAGAGAAAGATATTGTGATGGTCAAAAAAATGAGCGGCAAAACAAGACAGAAACAGGCCAGTTATCATTATTAAGAAAACCCTTTATTGGGTAGTAAAGAACACAAATGAAAGGATAAAAGTCGATTGAAAAAAAAGAATTTACAAGATATCGTTTATCTGCATCTGTTTATCTCCATCTAAAGTATCACTTAGTTATAGAAAAAAAAGGATTCTTGCGTTTTTTTCCTCCTGCTGAGAAAGCATTCGTTCTTCAGCCCACCAAAATTAAAATACTTCAATTGGTACGCGCAAGAAATAGGCCAATTCCGCGGCTTTTTGTTCAATTTCTCGTGGAGTCAAATTCTCATCAGTACGAGTCAACGGAACAGCCCCCCGGCCTCTGATATCCATATAAAGGACAGGACGAGCATAAATACCCTCTTTAACTTCTATTCGAACGGATTGAATATCTTTTATAAGGAATCGGAGGAATATGCGACGATTTTTTCCAGGAAATCCCCAACGAAAAATACACACTATTCCTTCCTTTCTATCGAATCGATCATAACCACTACCTACATTCCAGGAGATTGTGCACCACAAATAGGAACTAATAAAGAGACCCGCGATCCCGTAGAAAGACATCACGATCCCCTGTGGAAAAAAAATGATTTGCTGAGACGGGACAAAAGATATCAAATTTCTACCAAGAAAACTGGAAGTTCCAACCAACAAGAATCCTAATGAACCTAAAAAAACGATAAGGGCCCAGCAAAAATTACTTAGTTTTCGAGACCCCGTTATAAGTTCTATCCATATATGTTCTGATCGCCAACTCATACTTCATCCGATTGCATTTTATTGAAATTGAGAGAATACCCCAAATGATTTTGACTTTACTTTTTTTGTTTCCGAATGAACTTTGATTAACTAGCACTAGTTTGGTGTGAACTAGCACTAGTTTAATGGAAACTTTTGGGGGTAATTCATCAAATTTGTTTAGATCTAAAATAATAACATACCCCTCGTATAATCCCAATATACATATTGATATACATATAGATCGACCCACTTTACATTTTAGGCATCCGGCGATCCTGATCTATTTGAAACTGGCTAGAATTCAGTTACCTATAGATCATTTTCTGCAGGCATAAGAGCTTTTTCCTTTATGTTCGGCAGAAATCACATGTTCTACCATATTTTATTTTCCGAAATAAATATCTATGTTATGCTACAAGTCTAAGTTTCAAAAAAAAAACGAATGAGATTGCGTCCCCTCAGATCTAAACAATCTTGTTTTTTTGAACATGAAGAAATAAAGAAGCCATTGCAATTGCCGGAAATACTAGGCCTACTAAAGGCACAAAAATAGAGGGAAAATTGAAAGTTGTCATAAAATGGGGTACCTCGGTTTATTATTTGTACCTGTTCTTTTTTTTTTAATATCATATTTTATATTTATACTAATTATAATTAATAATTGTAATTATTATGAATTCGTAGTTATTATTAATTAATTCAATTTGAAAATTTTTAATTAGAGATATTAGTATCTAAGTGAGTATATAGAATAAGTAAAAAGTCCAAGGAATGTAGAACTAAATAAATGGACTTATTCATCTGTCTACATGAAAGATACATATGATAATCCATTTTATTTTTCTTCGTTTCTTTGTGTTTTGTTCTTGTCTTCGATTTTAATAAAGAAAGCGTTATCCGCAACTTTTGATTTTTTCTACAATTAGATCTTAATCTTAGGTCGCCAAAGAAAACTCCCTTTTTAGTGACTTTGATTCCGATAAGCTAAGATTCGGATAAGCTAACTACTTGTTTCCTACAAATAAAAAAATGGAACTTAGTGCACTCTACTTGATTGAATTGGAATTCAAAGGAAAGAAGGCGTGGAGCTTAAATAACTCACTCAGAATGCTTTTCAAAAGATTACGCGGTACGATTAGGTCGAATAAGCCCTTCTGGAATAAATATTCAGCCGCTTGTGAACCTTCGGGTACTGTTTTATTCAATGTTTGTTCAATTACTCTTTTACCCGCAAATGCAATGTAGGAATTTGGTTCGGCAATAATAATATCTCCCAACATACCAAAACTAGCTGTTACCCCACCAGTAGTAGGAGATGTAAGGATTGATACATAGAATAACTTTTTATTTGATTGATAATCATATAAAGCAGACGATATTTTAGCCATTTGCATCAGGCTCAAACTCCCTTCTTGCATGCGCGCTCCCCCCGAAGCGCACACTATAATAAGAGGTAGAAATTGATTGGTAGCGTACTCAATCAAACGGGTGATTTTCTCCCCGACTACGGATCCCATACTACCCCCCATAAACTGAAAATCCATAACCCCAATTGCTACGGGAATACCATTTAGTTGACCTGTGCCTGTTTGAACAGCCTCAGTTAATCCTGTCTTTCTTTGATAAGAATCAATCCGATCTTTATAAGGCTCCTCCTCCGAATGAAATCCAATGGGATCCAGAGAGACCATGTCTTCATCCATAGGGTCCCAAGTACCGGGATCGATCGAAACTTCGATTCTTTCTGAACTACTCATTTTCAAATGGTATCCACACTGTTCACAAATATTCATTTTTGATTTCAAAAATTTCTTATAATTTAATCCATAACAATTTTCGCATTGAACCCACAAATGCCTGTATTTTTGAGTTGCATCGAGATCAC